AATATCTATGATCTGTCTTCTCTATAAAGGACCTGAAATACCTTGCTTACGTATCATTGGAAAATGCATTAACATAAATACGGCAGTAAGAAGAGGTAATACAAAAGTGTGTAAACTATAAAAACGGGTCAAAGTAGATTGACCCACACTAGCACTTCCACGCAATAACTCTACTAAAGGTGATCCTATTACGGGAATAGCTTCAGGTACGCCTGTCACGATTTTTACTGCCCAATAACCGATTTGGTCCCGGGGTAAGGAATAACCAGTTACACCAAACGATGCAGTCAATACAGCCAGAACCACACCCGTAACCCAAGTCAATTCGCGAGGTTTTTTAAATCCGCCCGTGAGATACACACGAAATACGTGTAGGATCATCATTAGGACCATCATACTTGCTGACCATCGATGAACTGATCGGATTAACCAACCAAAGTTGGCTTCAGTCATTATGTATTGAACAGAGGCAAAAGCCTCCGTAACGGTCGGACGATAGTAAAAAGTCATAGCAAAACCCGTAGCTACTTGTACTAAAAAACAAGTAAGTGTGATCCCTCCTAGACAATAAAATATATTGACATGAGGAGGAACATATTTACTAGTTATATCATCTGCAATCGCCTGAATCTCGAGACGCTCCTCAAACCAATCATATACTTTATTGAGATAGGTAAACCAAGGGGACTCCCCCTCTTAGAACCGTATATGAGAATTTCATCTCGTACGGCTCAAGCAGAAACACCCAAATACTGATTACAATGGATATGTAATAGAAAATTTGAAATTTCTTATTTATCCACTTGATTCAATCGTCTCTGAAGCATACGAAGGAACCAAAATCCGAACTCTCTTCTTTGTTGTGATGAGAATGCCAAAATATCAAGTTAGCTCATCTGTCTTTATGTTGATCGTTACAGGCCTCTTGAATCTTCTATTCCCCTATTTATTTGTTATTTTATTTGTTGTTTTTGTTTGTGCGTAATGCAGATTGACTATTGTTTACTATTTTTTTTTTTGATAGGAATTCTCTTGTTGAGACCCTATGAATCGATTGAAACCTCAGATTCATACTAGAACCACGATGATTCAATAAAACCCAAAAACTAAGACCAAGGGTTCTATGAGTAAGAACTATTTGATCATCACTTATTCATAGATGTAATGACTAAAAATCCAGAGAAAGATTTGTCCTTCGGTCAAAATAAGCATGATTCTAAAGGAAGAAAAATCGTTCAATTTATCAAATACCTCTTTGTTTGAAAATTTTTTGAAGTCCAGTCACGAGGTCTGAATAGTAGGTATGAATCATAGTTCAAATATTTCTTGATCTATTCCATATATTCCGTGCTCCAGATACTAGGATGAATATCCGACGAGGCAGAACCATCTCTGTAGAGATGACAGACCCATTCTCTGTACTATCAATAGGATCAATTATAACAAGTCGCACACTCATATTCCGGAAATACCGAAACAACGGAATTCCACGGTCAAACTACCAGAATGGACTATAAATCTGAGTCCTAAGTGATTCATTTTTGATTGAAAAGCTAGGGCTTCTGGTTCTTATGGACCTAATTCATTGAAATTCCATCCAGTAAAACGGAAGAATTATAAATCTCTAAAATAATAGATAGGAATATCGCAAATAGAGCCATTGCGACACCCATAAATGGGGTGGTTCCCCATCCAGGAGCCACTTTACCATATTCTGAATTCAATGGTTTCAATAAATCCCCTGTAATAGTTCGTCTTGGCCCAGATCTAGCACTACCCTCAACGGTTTGTGTAGCCATAAATACTATTGCATTGGTTGAGATCTGTTGACTTTGTATACTATTCCGTTGTAAATAAACGATCTTATCGTAGCATAGATCCATCGTGGTCTTGAAATTCTCTAATAATGGAAACAGCAACCTTAGTCGCCATCTCCATATCTGGTTCACTTGTAAGCTTTACAGGGTACGCCTTATATACCGCTTTTGGGCAACCCTCTCAACAACTAAGAGATCCATTCGAGGAACACGGAGACTAATTGAAGTAATGAGTCCCCATATGGGGGACTCATTACTTCAATTAAGATAATGAAAAATCATTTCATCTTTTTAGTCGGGACCTTAGGCGGTTCTCGAAAAAATATAGCGAAAAAGATTATCCCTAAAGTCGAGACTAAGAGGAATGTATAAACCAATGCTTCCATAGATTCGATCGTTGTTTACAATTATAGCTTCCACACCTGTTCATTTAGGATTATTTCCCAGATAAAGAAAGGACAAGAGCAAAGAAAGGCGATGATTCAAATCAATATTTCTACGGTACCTTATGTCAAATCAAAAAAATAAAATATAGAGGCGAAAGATACCGGAGCAATGTTGTATCAGACTACCTGTCTCCTTGTAGTTGGATCTCCAAGTTTTTGGAATGCTCCAAATTCCACTTGAGCATCCAAATCTGGGTCAATCCCAGCAAAAACATCTCTGAACAAGGTTCGGGCGCCATGCCAAATGTGTCCGAAAAAGAAGAGCAAAGCAAACGTAGCATGTCCAAAAGTGAACCAACCCCTTGGACTGCTCCGAAAAACACCATCGGATTTCAAAGTAGCACGATCTAATTCAAAAATTTCACCCAATTGGGCACGTCTAGCGTATTTTTTCACAGTAGCAGGATCGCTATAGCTGACTCCATTGAGTTCGCCACCATAGAACTCAACAGTTACACCCACTTGTTCGACACTATACTTCGATTCTGCCCTTCTAAAAGGAACATCGGCTCTCACAATTCCGTCTCCGTCCACCAAAACTACTGGAAATGTTTCAAAAAAGGTAGGCATACGGCGTACAAAAAGTTCATGCCCTTCTTTATCTCTAAAGATAGGGTGTCCTAACCATCCAACAGCTATCCCATCCCCGTTGTCCATTGAGCCTGCCCGGAATAATCCGCCTTTCGCCGGATTATTACCGATGTAATCATAAAAAGCTAATTTTTCGGGAATTTTAGACCAAGCTTCCGATAAACTCAGATTTTCGGCTAGACTGGCGCCAACTCTTCGATATATTTCTTGCTGGAAGTATCCCTGATCCCACTGATAACGAGTGGGACCAAATAATTCGATCGGGGTAGTTGCTGAACCATACCACATAGTTCCAGCAACAACGAAAGCTGCAAAAAAGACAGCAGCGATACTACTGGAAAGGACAGTTTCAATATTGCCCATACGTAATCCTTTGTATAGACGTTGGGGTGGGCGGACACTAAGATGGAATAGACCTGCTAATATACCCAATGTACCTGCTGCAATATGATGAGAGGCTATTCCTCCCGGAACAAAGGGATCAAAACCTTCCGCACCCCACGCTGGATTTACAGATTGTACTTTTCCGGTTAGGCCATAAGGATCGGATACCCATATTCCAGGACCATACAAGCCTGTTACATGAAATGCGCCAAACCCAAAGCAAGCCACCCCTGAGAGAAATAAATGAATTCCAAAAATCTTGGGCAAATCCAAAGAGGGTTTTCCCGTACGTTCATCACAGAATATTTCTAGGTCCCAATACACCCAATGCCAGATAGCTGCTAAGAAGCACAAGCCAGAAAACACAATATGTGCCCCGGCCACACCTTCGTAACTCCAAATACCCGGATTCGTTATAGTTCCTCCTGTAATACTCCAACCGCCCCATGAATTGTTTATTCCTAAACGAGTCATGAAGGGTATAACGAACATACCCTGTCTCCACATTGGATCAAGAACGGGGTCAGAAGGATCAAAAACTGCTAATTCGTATAGAGCCATCGAACCGGCCCAACCGGAAACTAGAGCTGTATGCATTATATGGACAGAAAGCAGCCGACCGGGATCATTCAATACGACGGTATGAACACGATACCAAGGCAAACCCATGGAAATACCCCTTTCTCAAAGAAAAAATAGATACTATGTAACTTTATCACAATGGAAATAACTATGCTACGGACCTCACCTTTTCATTGGATTATCTCGAAACAAGGGTTAATATTTATTCTGTTCCGTTAGTAATAATTGAACAATTCTGTTCGTAGGAACAAAGAGAAGCAGATCTATTCTATACCCAATAAGTACCAATACGCAATGGGGGGATTAATCCTATTTTTTGTGAGCGAATGTATAGATACTTGTTTCTCATTCGAACGATCCGTTCGTAAGAATTTTCCTTTATTCCGTCTTCCTCTATGAATCTTCCAATCTATCGATAAAATACGATAAACGACAATATTATGAAGACAATAAACCATTGTTTGTTACGTTTCCACATCAAAGTGAAAAAGAATACTTAATTTTTCTTTCATTTAATGCCCATTGGTGTTCCAAAAGTACCTTTTCGGAGTCCTGGAGAGGAAGATGCAGTTTGGGTTGACGTATAGTGTGACTTGTCAGACATATTGGGTCATATGGGATTTCCCCGTTCTCTCCCCCGATCGAGATATCCTCTGTTTCGCCCAAGAAAGATTGATTGAACCATCAATAATTCGAAGCGTGAAGTGCAATTAGATCAATTTATTTGGTTGGAGGATCAATATTCTCAATTAAAATAATTTATGGTTGGCTTGGACCAATAAAATGAAGTATACAGGCTCCGTTCAGAAAATACCAAGGTAATCCATGTATGATTACCACCCTATCAGAAATGATTCCTTTATACCATATGAGTGATCTCAAATTGCCAATTAATGGAATAATATGATGAATACATCGAATATTTTGTGGAAGGCATGAAAATGAAACAAATTGAAAAAAAAAAAAAAAGAAGTCATAGCAAAAAGAAGCGGTACTGGGATCATTTGTCCTATATGTGCAAATCGAATTCGGGCAGATCTTTACCCGGAGTAGAGCATAAACCTAAAAGAGTGGAAGAGGCCCATTCGGGAACAAGAAAATTACATCGTGATTTAGATCTCGATGAAACAATACATCAATGAGGGGTTAGCTCGATAAGTTCAGTGAATTCTTTTTTTATTTTATAGGGAAGCAAGTCAAAACTCATGTTTCTTAAAAAATGGAAGAAAAAGCCCGCTACGAAAAAAGAAATAGGGCTGGAATCGACAATTTCTTTTTTTTTTTTTTCTCAATTTTGATTTTTTGAACCGTATGCACCCAAAGGTGCGTGTACGGTTCCTAAGGAATAGAATTTTGTCCTAATCAACCGACTTCATCGAGAAAGATTACTTTTTTTAGGCCAAGAAGTTGATAGCGAGATCTCGAATCAACTTGTTGGTCTCATGGTATATCTCAGTATAGAGGATGATACCAGGGATCTGTATTTGTTTATAAATTCTCCCGGCGGATGGGTAATCCCAGGAATAGCTATTTATGATACTATGCAATTTGTGCCACCAGATGTACATACAATATGCATGGGATTAGCCGCTTCAATGGGATCTTTCATCCTGGTTGGAGGAGAAATTACCAAACGTCTAGCATTCCCTCACGCTTGGCGCCAATGAGTTTTTTTATTTGAGAGAAAAAAAGACTATGCCTTCGTCATATGGAATATGAATAAAATAATAATAATATTAAGTAATAATAGCATGGCATTTCAAGTTCGATATGAGCAAACTATTCTTATTTTTTCATAATACGAGATTATGTATCGAGATAGTAGTATGAAAGAAAGGTTATTTCCGACTTGATCTTATGTATCGGGGTCCATTTCAGCGTCACAAACCTTTTTGCTTCCACATCAGAAGTCTCTTTCCAATATTTATGTTATGAAAGAGTGTGAAAATCAAAAAAAAGATCATTTTTTACTTATTTTTATTTGATCGGATCAGAAAGAAACTTTGGGATTGCTGAATCACAGACGAGATAAATATATAAAGCAACGGAACCATCATAGTATTTTTTGATTACTCCGAAAGGAAGGATGGTAAATGGATCATTCAACGATCTGGGTCTGATAGATTCGACTTGTCTCTTTCTTCGATGAAAAAAGAGAAAAAAAAAAATTCCATTACAGAGCCGTATGCACAAAAGATGCCTGTACGGTTGTTCAATTCTATCTTTTTCTCCCTGCTTGTTATTCTTTATCCCTTCCCTTCGCCCAATCATGCGAGATAGAGGAATCGTTCATTATGTTATATCATCAGGGTTATGATCCATCAACCTGCTAGTTCTTTTTATGAGGCACCCACAGGAGAGTTTATCCTGGAAGCGGAAGAACTACTGAAACTCCGCGAAACCCTCACAAGGGTTTATGTACAAAGAACGGGCAATCCTTTATGGGTTGTATCCGAAGACATGGAAAGGGATGTTTTTATGTCAGCAACAGAAGCCCAAGATTATGGCATTGTTGATCTTGTAGCGATCGAAAATACCGGGGATTTCGCATAAATCTTTGATTCCATTTCGAATTATAATTTGAATGAACCCTTATTTGATCTTTTATCTTCTTACCTGGGTAAAATATGAAATGGAAGTAATTCATAATCATCCGGTTAGGATCGATCTAAACCAGCCCATTCTGTATATGATTCAGCATGCCAACTATTAAACAACTTATTAGAAACACAAGACAGCCAATCAGAAATGTCACGAAATCCCCCGCTCTTCGAGGATGTCCTCAGCGTCGAGGAACATGTACTAGGGTGTATGTGCGACTCGTTCGGATCATGAGCTAGAACAAATGAGACGATTTTTACAGTATCAATGACTCGTACCAATGAATAGAATGGAAGAACTCCATTCACTATCGAAAAATAAAGATCTCTCGTATACCTCTATTTGTATGGAATTTATGGTTTCCATTGGTGCAAATCCAATCACCTTGATTTGAGATGAAAAGCAATTCCCATTGGTAGCAAATGGTTATCCATTAAGCGGGGGAATGATATTTAAGAAGCAGAAAGATTATGCTCCTACTCTTGCAAGAACGGACTAACAGGGTCAGCTACCTATTCAACCTTCATAATTAAATGCCGTCACTGTATGGATAGATCCCATTGAAAAAAGACCTATTACTCGATAATTCATCGGTAGAGCCAAAGAGCGTGAACTGTACAAGTTACCAATAACATTGATTAAATGAGGAAAGGGGCTCCGGTGTATAGAGAGGACCTCGCCGTTTAAGAAGTAACCATAGAAACGATGGAAGCCACAATTTGTCCATTTACGATTTATTTTATACCTAATATCGGTACAATTTCTTTTTTTTTTTTGAGGTGAAATGCCTGGAAGAAATAAAAAAATCGTGGTTGGGAAGGTTATAGTAGCAAAAGCCATTGGAATTTGTATTTTAATTTTATACATCGGAAGAATCCGTTTTGTTATTAATAAACCAGGAGAGGGAAAAAGAATGACTGAAAGAAAAGAAATCAATTAGTTATTCATCAAAGTTTCTTTTGATTCAATGACCAGAGTTAGACGAAGATATATAGCTCGGAGACGTAGAACAAAAATTCGTTTATTTGCAGCAACCTTTCGAGGGGCTCATTCAAGACTTACTCGAACTACTACTCAACAGAAAATGAGAGCTTTGGTTTCCACTCATCGGGATAGAGGCAGGCGAAAGAGAAGTTTTCGTCGTTTGTGGATCACTCGGATAAATGCAGTAACTCGTGAGAATAGGGGATCCCATAGTTATAGTCGATTAATACTTGATCTGTACAAGAGGCAGTTGCTTCTTAATCGTAAAATACCTGCACAAATAGCCATATCAAATAGGAATTGTCTTGACACGATTTCCAATGCTATCATCAAATAAGGAGATTGGAAGGAATTCACTGGAATACTTTAAACGGAGTTCCCCGGAGAATGAACTCCGGGAGGGTATAGTAGAAATTCGTATGATAAGATAAGTAGTAGGAATGAACGAACACGTTTCAATAAAAAAAAGATTTATTCTTCCCCCATTCTTTTTTTTATTATTACATTACGGCGCGACAATCTCTCGGCTTTTTCGAACAAAACTTCAATCTGAGTTCGAATTAGAGTTTTGATTCGATTGAGGAATAGGCTTATTTATTTCTGGTTCTAGGACCAGTAGTTCTAGGGATCGACCCGGTTCTCTCAAACTGTTTCTCATTATTAAGAAAAGGTAACGAAGATAAAATACGAGCTTGTTTTATAGCAATAGTAATTAATCGTTGTTGTTTCAAGGTTAATCTATTCACTCGTCTAGATAATATTTTTCCTTGTTCACTAATAAATTGATTAATTAAACTCATGTTTCTATAATCAATTCGATCCCCCGATCCAATTGGGGGCAAACGCCTATGAAAAGATCGCTTGGATTTATGAAAGGGCCGCTTGGATTTATCCATGGTTTATTTCTTATTTCTAAAATCCTATTTCTTCATTCATTTCGGATCCGACCAAAATAGGGCTGGATTTGTATATATTATATATGTATATGTAATTTCTTCCTCTTCCTTGGAAGAGTGGCACACGCGTTCCGTTCGATTTATTTCTTTATCTCCCCATGAATCGTATGTTTGTAACAATAAGGGCAGAATTTTTTCAAGTCCAATTGACTAGGTGTATTGTGTCGATTCTTTTGAGTAATATATCTGGAAATGCCCCGCGATTCTTTATTCAAACCATTTCGGACACAACTGGTACATTCCAAAATAACTACTACTCTGACATCTTTACCCTTAGCCATGAACCTCCTTTGGATTTTGAATTCACTCAATTCTTCTATTTTCGATTCGAACCGAAGCGAAGAAGAAAGGAATGAAAAATAAATAGACGAGAAGTCGCTAACTCGAAATCTAATTCAATTATGAAAGATTTCGTTGCAATCAATAGAATAATCAAATTATTAAGTAATACAAATATTTCTAACTATCAATTATTCCCAACCCCAGTATTTCATTTAGTATCTTGTATGATCTTGAATAGCCTGCCCTCGACCCACATTTCCATTTCTGTTCTCCCTATATTAACCCGAACCCGAGTTTCGATGAGATTCAATCCACTTTTATTCTTTACTCTTTCTTTCCTATCCTAAAGAACTGAAAAAAGGGGGGGGTTAGTCACAGAGAATTTATTGTATCTCTAATCTTCTTGATCCCTTCCCATGTCAATAACTAGAATGAAAAAAAGGGGAATGTCAACGCATCTGGGAATAAACGATTGATCTCTATCAATAGACCCGCCAAAGACCCGAACCATAGAGTAGTTAGCACAGGTGCCGTGGAGAGATATGTTTTTATATCTCGCATTGAAAATCCTCCTTCTTTTTCTTTAACTTTATTGACTTTATTGTATATTGTAATACATATATGATCAGATGCATATGTAGTTAAAGATCATTTGTACGGGGAATCTCTAACCAAAATGGATATATACAACGATCCGGTAGATGAAATCTACCTGTCCCTAAAACAGAAAAAGATGAACCCTCCTTCCTGAGCACTACTGATAAATATCCATTCCTTTATACGTTTATACGTTAGGTATGTATATAATTCTTTATGAGAATGAAACCAAAAAACCAAAAAGAAGAAATGGCAAAATAAATTCTATTTAGATAGAGGAAATTGTGATGTGGAAAACAAAACATGGATTCCCTACAATGGCGCTGTACAACAAATGAAAGGGATGTAGCGCAGCTTGGTAGCGCGTTTGTTTTGGGTACAAAATGTCACGGGTTCAAATCCTGTCATCCCTACTTATCACTTCTCCTATGGACAGTAACGAGGGGTCAATTGAGATCGATTAAAATTGGACACAATCTACCATTTTATGATACTATACATACAAGATGTATTGGGGGTACAAAAAGAATCCTTTTCTTGACATCCGTATCCCCCATCATAATAAAGCGCTCTTAGTTCAGTTCGGTAGAACGTGGGTCTCCAAAACCCGATGTCGTAGGTTCAAATCCTACAGAGCGTGATTCTGTTCTTTTAATGTTGAATCACAATAAAATAACTTCACTAACTTGAACTGCAACCTGAATTTGACCTCCTGGAGATTAAGGAGGAGGTCAATTAAAAAAAAGAGATGTTACTCAAT